CTAGTTGCTCGATCAGGACCCTAGCTTTATTGCGAGCCAAAAACCTTGCTTGAGAGATTGAAGACGGGAAGGGCTGGGCTTCCACACATACATCTTTGTCAATTCTCCTGATCTACGAGCACCCTGCTTGCTTGTATTAAGATTAATAGCTTGAGCAAGAAAGACACAGCCATAAGAAGTGCAAATGCAGATTCTCCCTGCAGGTCTTGTAGTTTTCGTAGTTCCAATAATGGATTTGGGGTGGCTAGGACACGGTTTCTAAGAGAAGATCGATCGGGACTAATGGGACTTCAGCCTGAAGCATGTTACAAGTAGTCGTCGTGGTATTGGCAAGGCCACCCCGTCTTGGATGGAATGTCCGCCTATCAAATGAATGGGACGATCACCATAGTTATATATATAGTGCTTTGGCAGTGGTTTTTGAACGAAAGTTTGAAATGGAATTCTATTCAACAAAAACAATATCAGATATCGCAATCGCTCCCCTGCCCGATCCGCTTCCCGCGTATCGTGACTTTTCTGGAAAGTCACTTTCTGATTTGACTCTTCACTCAACATGAATAGGATTCAAAAATAGGAATAGTAAGAATAAGCACTTGGTGAACCGGAATGGTCTTGTTTACCGAGGAAGCCTCCGAAGAGTTGATCCCCCTCATGACCCGAGAGCTTTCTAAGTAGGCCGCGTCTCCCCGCCAAAAAGGTCTCTAGCTTCGTTAGCCAACGACTTCACAGCAAACGACCTCATCGATTGGACGTATCACATCAGAAAAAAGCTTGCTTTCTTTTTGCTTTTTCCATGACGCCCTCAAATTTACACCCTCCCCTCTAAAGAATGAAAGAAGGATCAAAGCATCCCGAATGAGCTTTCTCGAACGGATAAAGAAAAGAGTGATTTGAATAGTCAATAAGATCGAGTAATTCAAAGAAAGAGAGAATAAGGAATGTGTCTTCAACCACCTTCGAGATCCTTCAACGTAATGTCGCTTCCCATCCACTTCCTTAAAGCCACACCTTTAAGTCTAAGCTTGTTCTTCTTCAAAAGTTCCGTAAGTGGTGTTGGATTTAACCTCAAGGCCGAACAGGCCTTGATAAACTTCCTATAGTAGTTCACTGGTCACTGAGGTAGGAGTCTTCCACTCTTGGATGGCCCTAACCTTCTCCATATCCATCTTTACTTGTCTTGCACCCACGACATGGCCCAAGAATGTGATGCGTTCCTGGGCGAAAGAACACTTCTCTTCCTTGACGTACAAGTGGTTCTTCTTGAGCAACTCGAACACTGTCTTCAGGTGCCCAACATGCTCCTCCAGAGTTGAGCTATACACCACTATGTCGTCCAGGTAGACTACCACGAACTTATCTAAGTCTTCATGGAAGATCTCATTCATCAACGTGCAGAAGGTAGCGGGAGCATTTGTCAGCCTTTAAAGAAAGAGAAGGGCGGCATGACCAAGAACTCGAGCCATACCTCGCCTCGTGACGCATGTGGTTTTGGGTTCGTCTCCCTCGGCGATACGAACCTGATGGTATCCTGACCGCAAGTCCAACTTTGTAAAGTCTCGTGCCGACCCCAACTGCCCTTCTTTGATGAAATCTTGCAGTCCGCAATCAAAGGAATAGGATACTTGTTGCGCACCATCACCTTGTTGAGAGCCCAATAGTCGATACACAACCTTAGGTTCCCGTCGTGCTTCTTCTGAAAGAGAACAGGTGCTCTAAAATACACCTATAATTAGGCCTTGGATGGGCGGATAAAGCCCGATTCCAACAACTCGTTCAATTGTCTCCTAAGTTCAGCTAACTCAGGAGGTGCCATTCGGTAAGGTCCCTTGGCAGGCGGCTTTGCTCCAGGAACCCACTCTATTTGGTGGTCGATAGACCCCTATTGAGTAAGGGGGAAGTGCCTTCGGAAGCTCCTTAGGCATTCAATCCTTATACTGGTTCAATAGCCCAAGCACCTCTCTAGGTATGGGCTGCTGGCTCTGCTCTGTAGTATCAAGCTTCAGTGCAGCAAGATAGGTTCTTTCTCCCTTCTTCAACCCCTTCTTGAGTTTCAAGGCTGAGAGCAATCCACCATCACCATTCCCCTTTGTTGCCGCAGGAATCATGCATGGGTTCTCTCCAAACATGCACAAGGACTCCAAGTAAGGCATTGGCACTGCCTTAGCTTCAAACAATAACTCCAGCCCTAAGAGAACTTGGAAGTCATCCATGGGAATAGCCATTAAGTTGGTCCTCCCTGACCACTTTCCCATCTCGATCGGCACTGCCTTAGCCGTGCCATGAACCGCCCTAGCTGCTGAATTCACTGCCTTGATCTTGCTTGAGTCCTTCTCTAGTCTCAAGCCAAGTCTCTTCGCCTCAGGCTCGGCTACGAAGTTGTGAGTTGCCCCGGTATCTACCATGGCCCTGGTTGCCTTCCCATTGATCTTCACATCAATGAGCATTAACCCTCTTGTAGGCAACTTATTGTCTTGCACTTGCCCCTTCAAGGCATTAA